CGTAGAAATAGTATTCTTGCTTATTTTGACGATCCCCGATACCGAAGAAACAGTTCAGGAATTACTAAATATGGGACTGTAGAGGTCGATTCAATCGTCAAAAAAGAGGATTTGATTGAATATCGAGGAGCAAAAGAATTTAGTCCAAAATACCAAATGAAAGTAGATCGATTTTTTTTCATTCCCGAAGAAGTGCATGTCTTACCTGGATCTTCGTTGATAATGGTCCGGAACAATAGTATTATTGGAGTGGATACACCACTCACTTTAAATACAAGAAGCCGAGTAGGTGGATTGGTCCGAGTGGAGAGAAAAAAAAAAAGTATTGAACTCAAAATATTTTCTGGGGATATCCATTTTCCTGGAGAGACAGATAAGATATCCAGGCACAGCGGCATCTTGATACCCCCGGGAACGGGAAAAAAAAATTCTAAGGAATCCAAAAAATGGAAAAATGGGATCTATGTCCAACGGATCACACCTACTAAGAAAAAGTATTTTGTTTCGGTTCGACCCGTAGTCACATATGAAATAGCGGATGGGATCAATTTAGCAACATTTTTCCCCCAGGATCTTTTGCAGGAAGGGGATAATGTCCAACTTAGAGTTGTCAATTATATCCTTTATGGAAATGGCAAACCAATTCGAGGAATTTATCACACAAGCATTCAATTAGTTCGGACTTGCTTAGTATTGAATTGGGACCAAGAAAAAAAGGGTTCTATAGAGGGGGTTCATACTTATACTTCTTTTGTTGAAATAAGAACAAATGATCTAATTTGCGATTTCATAAGAATTGAGTTAGCCAAGTCCCCTATTTTGTATACCGGAAAAAGAAATTGTACGGCGGGTTCAGGATTGATTAACCATAATAGATTAGATTACACCAATATTAATCCTTTTTATTCCAAGGCAAAGATTCAATTACTTACCAAACATAAAGGAACTAGTGGTACGTTGTTGAATCGAAATAAGGACTGTCAATCTTTGAAAATTTTGTTATCATCCAACTATTCTCAAATTGGTCCATTCAATGGTTTGAAATATAACAATGTGACAAAAGAATCAATTAAAGCGGATCCTATAATTCCAATTAGGAGTTCGTTAGGCCCCTTAGGTACAGTAGTACTCAAAATTGCAAATTTTTATTCATCTTTCCGTTTAATAACTTATAATCAGATTGTGTCAAAGAAATATTTGTTACTTAACAAATTTAGTCAGACTTTCAAAGTACTTAAATATTTTTTAATAGATGAAAATAGGGGGATTTATAATCCCCATCCGTGCAGTAACATCATTTTTGATCTATTCGATTTAAATTGGCGTTTTCTCCACCACGATTATTGTGATGAGACATACACAATTATTAGCCTTGGACAATTTTTTTGTGAAAATGTATGTCTATTCAAATACAGATCACAGAAAAAATCTGGTCAAGTTCTAATTGTTCATGTTGACTACTTAGTAATAAGATCAGCCAAGCCCTATTTGGCTACTCCAGGAGCAACGGTTCATGGTCATTATGGGGAAACCCTTCACGAGGGAGATACATTAGTTACATTTATATATGAAAAATCACGATCTGGTGACATAACGCAAGGTCTTCCAAAAGTGGAACAAGTGTTAGAAGTGCGTTCGATTGATTCAATATCGATAAATCTCAAAAAGAGGGTTAAAGGTTGGAATGAACGTATATCAAGAATTCTTGGAAGACCTTGGGGATTCTTGATTAGCACGGAACTAACCATCGCTCAAAGCCGTATCTCTTTGGTTAATAAGATCCAAAAGGTTTATCGATCCCAGGGGGTACAGATCCATAATAGACATATAGAGATTATTGTACGTCAAGTAACATCAAAAGTGTTGGTTTCAGAAGATGGAATGTCTAATGTTTTTTCACCCGGAGAACTAATCGGATTGTTGCGAGCGGAACGAGCAGGGCGTGCTTTGGATGAAGCGATCTGTTATCGAGCAATCTTATTGGGAATAACGAGGGCATCTCTTAATACTCAAAGTTTCATATCCGAAGCTAGTTTTCAAGAAACTGCTCGAGTTTTAGCAAAAGCTGCTCTACGAGGTCGTATTGACTGGTTGAAAGGCCTGAAAGAAAATGTTGTTCTGGGGGGAATTATACCTGTTGGTACCGGATTCAAAAAATTAGTGCATCCTTTAAGGCAACACAAAAACATTCATTTGGAAATCAAAAAGAAGAATTTGTTCGAAGGAAAGATGAGAGATATCTTATTTCACCATAGAGAATTTTTGAGTTCTTGCATCCCAAACAATTTCCATGAGACATTAGAACAATCATTTACACGATTTAATGATTCCTAAAAATAGACTCTTTTTTTTTTAATTAAAATTAAATTATCTGGTCCCATTTTCTTATTTGATAATAAAGATCATAATGAATTAAAAGGAATTAATGGTTTTGGTCGTGTATCAACGGCCAATCCTCGGTAGAATGTTCCATCGGAACAATTATTTATTTCAGATACCTCGTCTCTTTGTTTTTTTAAAAAAACAAAGACAAGTGTGGGGAAAAATGACAAGAAGATATTGGAACATTAATTTGGAAGAGATGATGGAAGCAGGAGTTCATTTTGGTCATGGTACTAGGAAATGGAATCCTAGAATGGCACCTTTCATTTCCGCAAAACGTAAAGGTATTCATATTACAAATCTTACGAGAACTGCGCGTTTTTTATCAGAGGCCTGTGATTTAGTTTTTGATGCAGCAAGTCGAGGAAAACACTTTTTAATTGTTGGTACCAAAAATAAAGCAGCTGATTCAGTAGCATCCGCTGCAACAAAGGCTCGGTGCCATTATGTTAATAAAAAATGGCTTGGTGGTATGTTAACGAATTGGTCTACTACGGAAACGAGACTTCAAAAGTTCAGGGATTTAAGAGCCGAACAAAGGATGGGAAAATTCAACTGTCTCCCAAAAAGGGATGCAGCAATGTTGAAGAGACAATTATCCACCTTGCAAACGTATCTGGGTGGGATCAAATATATGACAGGGTTACCCGATATTGTAATTATCGTTGATCAGCAAGAAGAATATACGGCTCTTCGAGAATGTGTCATTTTGGGGATTCCGACGATTTGTTTAATCGATACAAATTGTGACCCAGATCTCGCGGATATTTCGATTCCGGCCAATGATGACGCTATCGCTTCAATCCGATTGATTCTTAACAAATTAGTATCCGCAATTTGTGAAGGTCGTTCTAGCTATATAAGAAATCATTAATTATGATTAATAATAAGATAAGTCAATTACTTTTTGAAACTCCATAGATTTTTGATCGGTTACTATTCCTGGATTTCAAAAAAAAAAAAAAAAGTACTCGGGCTTGGGGATATTATGTGATTACTTAGTATCCTAAATATACGATTAATGATTAAAGTGGGTCAGTTGAGAAAGAGATGGTTGAATCAAAATAATTCTTTTTTTTTTTTTGAAGTTTGATTTCTGTCAGAGGAGAATATGAATGTTATACCATGTTCCATTAACACACTCAAAGGGCTATATGATATATCGGGTGTAGAAGTAGGCCAACATTTATATTGGCAAATAGGAGGTTTACAAGTCCATGCCCAAGTACTTATCACTTCTTGGGTCGTAATTGCTATCTTATTAGGTTCAGTTACCATAGCCGTTCGGAATCCACAAACCATTCCGTCCGACGGTCAGAATTTCTTCGAATATGTCCTTGAATTCATTCGAGACTTGAGTAAAACTCAGATTGGAGAAGAATATGGTCCTTGGGTTCCCTTTATTGGAACTATGTTCTTATTTATTTTTGTTTCTAACTGGTCAGGTGCTCTTTTACCTCGGAAAATTATACAGTTACCTCATGGGGAGTTAGCTGCGCCCACCAATGATATAAACACTACTGTTGCTTTAGCTTTACCCACGTCAGTGGCATATTTCTATGCGGGTCTTACAAAAAAAGGTTTGAGCTATTTTGGGAAATACATTCAACCAACTCCAATACTTTTACCAATTAACATCCTAGAAGATTTCACAAAACCTTTATCACTTAGTTTTCGACTTTTCGGAAATATATTGGCTGATGAATTAGTAGTTGTTGTTCTTGTTTCTTTAGTACCTTCAGTAGTTCCTATACCTGTCATGTTTCTTGGATTATTCACAAGCGGTATTCAAGCTCTTATTTTTGCAACTTTAGCCGCGGCTTATATAGGTGAATCCATGGAGGGTCATCATTGACTAGCTTTCAAAATTGTTTTTTTTTTTTTTTTTTTCAACCTTATCCCAATTCATGTGGAGTTCAATTTAATATAATCGACTTGGCTAGGAACTATAATAGATAAAAGAATTTCTATATGGTATAGAGTCGTAGCAGGAAAGATGTACGATATTATTTAATTTAATTGGAAAAAAATCTTAGGAAAAAGAGATCGTTTAGATCTTTTTCCTAAGATTTTGGCTCATTTATTTATAGACTTCTCTAATTTAGAAATTTATATTGTATTTATATTTGTTTAGTTAATTCAAATTTGAGTTAATTACAATATTACAATTTTAGAATTTGAATAAGAATTGTTATCTTTTTCCGACATAAGATTAAATAAAAAGCTAACTAGGAAAATGAAACTGGGCATATGTAATAAATAGTTATAAGTCTGTCTAGCCCCCTGGTTAAAAAAAAAAAAATAATAATTCTAGAATCATATTCAATAGGCGGTTTACATTATGGAATAAACAAATGTATATGTGATATTAGAAATTCACTAGTTATAGTCAGGCTCTTATCTTATATAATATTTTTATTTTATTTTTCATTTCGCAGCTCACTGCACTTAGATGGGATTCCAATAGAAAGTCCTTCTGCTTTGTCTGTGATTGGGGATTGAACAAGTAAACAGATGAACTCTGAACTCAAGAATGTAGAAGAGTAAAAAATGAAGAATTGAGTGAAAAATAGGTTTAGAATAAAGAGATGCAATAACTAGAACCATATGCATATAGATTTACAAAAACTCCATCATGTATAAGAACTAAAAGCGAGATTTCGAAGTATTTCTGATGATTAATTGGTTGATTGTATCATTAACCATTTCTTTTTTTTTTTTTGTGCGAGGAGCTTAGCTTACCATGAATCCACTGATTTCTGCCGCTTCTGTTATTGCTGCTGGATTGGCTGTAGGGCTTGCTTCTATTGGACCTGGGGTCGGTCAAGGTACTGCTGCGGGTCAAGCTGTAGAAGGTATTGCGAGACAGCCAGAAGCAGAGGGTAAAATACGAGGTACTTTATTGCTAAGTCTGGCTTTTATGGAAGCTTTAACAATTTATGGACTGGTCGTGGCATTAGCGCTTTTATTTGCGAATCCATTTGTTTAATTCTATAAGAAAAAGTACGTAATGTACTTTTTTTGACTTAGACTTGTCATTTGCTTCTTTAAATTATATCAACATTTCACTCTAACAATTACTTATTCGTTGAGAGAATACCTCCGGGAAGGACTGATTTTAGGATTAGTAATTAGCAGATCCTCTCGTTTTCTTCCTTCCCGTTTTTAGTTCTTAATATAATGGAAACCTTTTTAGGATGCGTTGCAACGCAACAAACGAGGTATTTCGCAATTGACATAATACCGAGAACCTAACCCAATAAGTATCTTCTTGGAAACTTTAACTTTAATTAGAATAAAGATAAATAATTAAAATAAAAATAATAAATAAAATAATTCTCAAATAAACTAATAGATTTAATCTATAATCTATTCCCATTAAAGAATCCCATAAAAAAAAGAAATCAACAAAAAAAAGGAGAGGGCAAAGTGATACAAAAAGAACTCTGTTCTTTGTTAGTCCTATCTATAAGAGGAGAGTATATGAAAAGTGTAACCGATTCTTTCGTTTCCTTGGGCCACTGGCCATACGCTGGGGGTTTGGGGTTTAATACCGATATTTTAGCAACAAATCCAATAAATCTAAGCGTAGTACTTGGTGTATTAATTTATTTTGGAAAGGGAGTGTGTGCGAGTTGTGTATTTCAAAAATAGGTTGGATCCGACCGGCTGCACTTTTTTTTTTTAATAGGAGTAGGATAAAAAAAAATAGAAAATGTGCATGATCTCGACGAATTACTTCTGAATAAATTAAGAAATCATATGTAAGAACCATAGCATTTCGTAATTCATTGGTAAATTTACTTTGATTCTCTATCAACCAATAATGTGGGACCATTAACATGGTTAAAGCTAAACTGTTTGAAGTCCAGGCACAACAAACATGGTACTCTTTCTACCACTATGTTAGTACTAAGATGGTTTAAAAATAAAAAATGCATAGTTGGTAATTTATCCGATATAGAACACTCATATCGATAAAATAATTTGAACCATTTCCTAAGGAAAAAGGCACCCCTTTTTTATCCAATGCTGAATCGACAACCTATGTATAGAATGAGAATTTTTGGATTTGATGAATATTGAAGGAATATTGAATAAATAAAGAAAAGACTAAATCTATAAATTAAATATTATAAATTAATAAATTTAAATAAAATAAAAATATATAATATATAAATAAATTATAAAACAAAAAAAAAACATAACAAATACAAATAAAAAATAAAGAAACAACTTTGCTGACAATTAGAGATTTTTTGTCTGGTCAGAAGAGTCCTCCAAATATACTCTGGTCTTGTATAAGATAAATTTTTATATCTTTGAATACGAACAGAAAAGAGAAGAGAGGGTAGGCTCATTACATTAAAATATATGGAATGCCCATAAATTCAAAAATGAAGCGTGAGAGCCAAATGAATCGAAAGGTTCATGTTTGGTTCGGGAAGAGATCGTGTAAGTTGTGAAATTTATGGTAACAAAATCTACTTTCATTAAATGATTTATTAGATAATCGAAAACAGAGGATCTTGAGTACTATTCGAAATTCAGAAGAATTACGTAGAGGAGCTATTGAGCAGCTCGAAAAAGCCCGGGCGCGCTTACGTAAAGTGGAAACGGAAGCAAATGAATATCGAGTGAATGGATACTCCGAGATAGAACGAGAAAAAGAAAATTTGATTAATGCCACTTGTGATAGTTTGGAACGATTAGAAAATTACAAAAATGAAACCCTTCATTTTGAACAACAAAGAGCGATTAATCAAGTCCGACAACGAGTTTTCCAACAAGCCTTACAAGGAGCTCTAGGTACTCTGAATAGTTGTTTGAATAGTGAGTTACATTTTCGTACCATCAGTGCTAATATTGGCATTCTCGGGGCTATGGAAGAATAGTCCTTCTACTTTTTAGTTTAGAATTTAGAGTTTAGAATTTAGGCATTATTTTTTTCCTTTGTTTCCGAAAAAGAATTAAGAGACGCTAATGGTAACCATTCGAGCCGACGAAATTAGTAATATTATCCGTGAACGTATTGAACAATATAATAGAGAAGTAAAGGTTGTGAATACTGGCACCGTACTTCAAGTGGGTGACGGCATTGCTCGTATTCATGGTCTT